AAGTGTGGAACAAAGAAATCAAATAAATAGAGTTTATTGTTAGAATATATTGACAAAAAATTTTCGATTTTGATAGAATTGAAACACGCAACAACGTTTTATTTTTATTACTATGCTAGTTCGAACGATTTATTACTGACGAGCCATAGCAATTGCACCTATCAAAGCAACTAAAAGAATTATGGAAATGAGTTCAAATGGAAGGAAAAAATCTGTTGATAAATGAATCCCAATTTGTTGACTATTACTTAAAAAATCTTGTTCTATAATCTGGTTTGATCTTGTAGTCCAAATAATACCGTACCATGACGTATCTGTAATAATAGTAATTAGTGAAGCAAAAATACTTGCACAAACCATCGCAGTCACCCCATCCCCAACAGTCCAAAGAGTAAAATCGTTGTAAGATGCTGAACCATTCATAAACATCACAGCAAATATGATTAAAACATTTATAGCTCCCACGTAAATAAGGAGCTGTGCGGCCGCTATAAAATGGGAGTTTGATGAAATATATAATAAAGATATACAAACAAGAACCAATCCCAATGAAAAGGCAGAATAAATTGTATTAGTAAGTAATACCACCCCTAAACCTCCTAATATAATAACCAATCCTAGAAAGACTAAAAGAAAATCATGTATTGATCCGGGTAAATCCATTTTATGTAAAATAAGAAATAAATAAAAAATCTTTCATGATCTTATTGACCTGACCAGGAAATGGACCCTATTTTTTTATGATATGTTTTTATGAATTTAATTCTAAATGCTAAGAAATTCTAATGAGTGTGGATTGATGTGTATCCAATAATTGAATCAATCTCGTTTTTTATCAGAATAATAAATTAAAAATGGGAGCTATATATGTTAAAAAAATTACTGATAGATGATATATCACTCGATTTTAACTCCAAATGACGCCTCGATTCTCATCAACTAATTATTGGGATTTCTATTGTAGTTATTGACCAAGGAAAAATAAAACTAAAATTTTTTAATCATGGGGTTGACGTATTTTTTCTTTGAGGCGAATTCAAAATTGTTCTAATTGTGTAATCGTCAATTACTGGCATTGGTAAACGACCCAAAGCTATTTGATTATAATTCAATTCGTGACGATCATAAGTAGAAAGTTCATATTCTTCAGTCATTGATAAACAATTTGTTGGACAATACTCAACGCAATTACCACAAAAAATACAGATTCCGAAATCAATACTGTAATTAAGCAATCGTTTCTTTCTAATATTCGTTTCCAATTTCCAATCCACAACAGGTAAATCTATAGGACATACACGAACACATACTTCACAAGCAATGCATTTATCAAATTCAAAGTGGATTCGACCGCGGAAACGTTCCGATGTGATTAATTTTTCATAAGGATATTGAATAGTTACAGGTAAACGATTTGCGTGCGATAAGGTAATCATAAAACTTTGACCAATGTATCTTGCAGCTCGGACTGTTTGTTGACCATAATTCATGAACCCGGTTACCATGGGGAACATATCGTGAATATATCGAATTTTTTTTTCTCTTGTTTGGGACAGGTCGTGATAGTGTATTTACAGTGCAAGGAGTTGGGAAGAAGTTGTTAATAATAGATTACCTAGAGAAATAGGTAAAAGAAATTTCCATCCAAGGTTTAATAATTGGTCCATTCTTAACCTAGGTAAAGTCCATCTTGTTGTGATAGGAATAAACAAGAACAAATATGTTTTAGCTAATGTAATAAAGAGAAAAATTGTGGTTCCAAAGACGCCACCTACTTTATTTATTTCAAATAGTTCAGGAATAAACATGTACGGAATAGAGAGATTCCACCCACCCAAGTAAAGAACTGTTACAAACAATGAAGAAACTAGTAGATTTAGATAAGAAGCAACATAAAATAAACCAAATTTGATACCAGAATATTCAGTTTGATAACCCGCTACTAATTCTTCCTCTGCTTCTGGTAAGTCAAAGGGTAATCTCTCACATTCTGCTAGGGAGGAAATTATAAAAACGATAAACCCGATAGGTTGACGCCACAAATTCCATCCCCAAAACCCATATTTTGCCTGTGCCTCAACTATATCAACTGTACTTGAACTGTTAGATAATTATAGTCGGTGATAACATCACTGTTCCCATCGCTATTACAGAACCGTACATGAGATTTTCACCTCATACGGCTCCTCCAGGACCACAAAGAAATCTAAGGACCGGATCGGCATTCTTTAATGGCGATATGTTCTAGATCGAGTAAAAATCTATTGAGAGGTCCCGAATTAGACCAATGTAATTCTGTCTGCTATAATAAAAAAAAAAAAGTACTTCTGAATTGATCTCATCCTTTAATAATTTAGAATGTTTTTTTGAGTAATAACTTAAACCTTCAATAAAATACTCCTTCTATAAATATTCATAGATATTTGAACCCAGCTTTTTCAATTACGAAAAAGAATTAGATCTTACATTAGTTCATAAATAATGCCAAGAATTTGCTTTCTATATAAATTAAAGAATAAAGATCTTTCTCTCTCTTTTTTTATTCATTTTTTATTGTAATTGCAGTCTTTCTACCTTTTCGTTCCTATTCTTGTTTCTAAAAAGTGGATTCAAAAAAAGTAAAGGATTATTTCGTTCTTGATAGTAATTTCTTTAATCGGTGGATAGGAGCATACTCTGGATCGGAATCATGGGGAGTACTACCTGATCATTTCTACTAACGTAAAGCCCCAATTGGTCTTCCTTTTATGCGGAAACGGCCCTTTGTATAATTTACATAATCTCTATTACTAATCCCTTGTGTAATTTGGTGTTTCTAACCATCCACTCATTTTTGCCCAATCGCCTGTTATGGTAGTCGGGTAATATAGCCAAACGCTAATGAAAACCCCATACAGTTGATCTTGTGAACCCGCTTCAAGCCATGATGCCCAACCAACCAATCTTGGGGTAAACAGTCTCTACTGCTTATATTTACTTTTGCTTAATCCTGGTACATAGGAAATGAGACTCGACTTCTTACTGCAAACTTATAAGCTGTTTTTTTTCACTCAGAGAACTATCTGATTTAGTTCATCAACACTAACGATGAACAAAAAACGGAGACTATCTATTCAACGCTTTCCGCGAAAGAACGGAAATAGTCAAAAGTTTATGTCTCAACGAGTCACACGTAGAGATATTGATAACACGCATAGAGTTAATGGTATTTCATAACTAATGGATTGAGCAGCTGCTCGTAAACCACCTAAAAAGGAATATTTATTATTTGATCCATATCCTGATATAAGAAGTCCAATAGGAGCAATACTTGAAATAGCGATCCATAAAAAAACCCCGATATTTATATCAGCTAGGATAAAATGATAACCAAAAGGAATTACTGAATAACTTAGTAAAATTGATATGACCGCTACCGATGGTCCGATACTAAATAAACCACTATCTCCTCTAGATGGAATAATATTTTCTTTAACAAGTAGTTTTGTCCCATCTGCTAGAGCTTGGAGAATTCCTAAAGGGCCGGCATATTCAGGTCCAATACGTTGTTGTATCCCTGCGGATAGTTCTCTTTCTAACCACACAATTACTAGTACACCTATTGTTATTCCCAATACAAGAGTCAAAATAGGTATAAACATCCATATGATCCCATAGATCTCCTTTAAAGACTCCAATCTGTAAAAAGAATTGATATCTTGTATTTCTGTTCTATCAATTATCATTTCAACGGTCAACTTCTCCCATAATGATATCTATACTACCTAGTATCGTCATAATATCAGCCAATTTCATTCTTTTAACTAACTGAGGAAGAATTTGCAAATTGATAAAACCTGGCGGTCGTATTTTCCATCGCCAAGGAAAAACACTTTGATCTCCTATCAAAAAAATGCCCAACTCTCCCTTTGGTGCTTCGATTCTCGCATAAAGTTCTTGTTTCGACAATTCAAAAGTGGGCGAAGGCTTTTTACTAATGAATCGATATTCAAAATCATTCCATTTTGGATCCCTTACTATATCAAAGCATCGGTTTTCTAAATTCTCATAGGGCCCCCCTGGAATTCCTTCCAGAGCCTGTTGAATAATTTTTATAGATTCCGTCATTTCGCCGATTCGTACTAAATAACGAGCTAACGAATCCCCTTCTTTTTGCCATTTGATTTCCCAATTAAATTCGTCATAACACTCATAATGATCAACTTTACGAAGATCCCACTTTATTCCGGAAGCTCGTAGCATTGGTCCTGATAAACCCCAATTTATTGCTTCCTCTTCGCTAATAATCCCTACTCCCTCAACTCGGTCTAAAAAAATAGGATTTCGTGTAATAAGGTTTTGATATTCAGCAACCCCTGTTAAAAAATAATCACAGAAATCTAAACATTTATCTATCCAGCCATGGGGTAGATCAACAGCGACTCCTCCGATACGAAAATAATTATGCATCATTCTCATACCAGTGGCAGCTTCGAATAGATCATATACTAATTCTCTTTCTTTGAAAATATAGAAGAAAGGGGTTTGTGCCCCAATATCGGCCATAAAAGGTCCGAGCCATAACAAATGAGAAGCTATACGACTCAACTCCAACATAATTACTCTGATATAGCTGGCTCTTTTCGGTACTTGAATATTTCCTAACTGCTCTGGTGCATTTACGGTTATCGCTTCTGTGAACATAGTAGCTAAATAATCCCACCTTGTTACATAAGGCAAATATTGTATAATTGTTCGGTTTTCTGCTATTTTTTCCATTCCTCTGTGTAAATAACCCAATATTGGTTCACAGTCAATAACATCTTCACCATCTAGAGTAATGATGAGTCGAAGAACACCATGCATTGATGGGTGCTGAGGACCCATATTTACTATCATGAGGTCTTTTTTTGTAGCTGGTACATTCATAGGTTTTTCCCCGATTGATTCTTCCACGAATTGTCGAAAATAATAAAAATTCAAGATCGAACATCAAATAATTAAAGTTCTTTTAAATTAAAATTAGTGAGTTTTTGGCTCACGAATTTCCAACCGACCAATTAATTCTTTATAACGTACTCGATTTTTCTTTGACAAATAAGCTAGTAATCGTTGACGTTTTCCCAGAATTTTACGTAAACCTCTCTGAGATAAATAGTCTTTTCTGTGCAATTCCAAATGTGAAGTAAGTCGTCGTATCTTATTAGTGAAACTTAATACTTGAAATTCAACAGACCCCGGGTTTTCTTCTTTTTTTTCTTGGAAAAAAACTGAAATGAATGAATTTTTTACCATAAAACGTAAATTGCTCCCCCTTTTATTGTTTAAAGATATTTTTTTATTGTTAATTTTACTGATCAGAAATAATAAAAAAGAATAATGCTAACCATTTGAATCGGGTATACTAAATTAAGTTATCTACTCTTAATTTTCTCAAAAAAAAATTCCGTTGATTTTTTTATTTATAGATCGAATTATCATGGAATGTAAGATACTACATGTATGTATTAGTTTGCTTTGAAATATTAGATATGTTACCTGATATCTGATATCTAGCAAAAATTTATCGTCGTCTATTTTAAAATTGTGGATATTGATATTGTGGATACATATGTAGCCTTAACACACTGAAACTACTGCTATTAGTGGTATCAAACCAATAGCGATTCATACAAGCTAAATCTTCTAATCGATAAGTGGGCCACAGAAAGAACTTTAATTTATTTTTATCTATATCAAGACTTGGGCTTGTATCCAAAAATTTAACACAGTTTTTTACGTTCGTTCCATCCCAAAGTATGGGATTTAGACCCGCACCCTTCCCTTTTCTTGAATTGAATGAAATTACAATTCTCAATTCTCTCCGACGTCTAGGTGATAAAATATTTTCGGGAACGAGCAAAGCATAATCGTTTTTATCTCTATTTCCAGTTATTTTTTGATGTCTTATAAGGGATTTAAAAAAATTATTTTTATCACCATATCTTTGATTAATGCGATCTTTATTCTTATGAACCAATGAAATACTTATGCTTTGATATCTAATAAATTGTCCATTCGTTTTGACAGACAGACGAACCGGTTCGATGCTAACCCCCCCTCCTTTCACCAATTCGGGAATATGGACATCCTTGTGACTCAGCATTATATTGAAAAGCATTTCGCCTCGTTGCAGAGAGGATATAAAAACTTTTCGCGGGCTTCTCAGTCTAAGCAGGAGACAATATACCTTGATATTATTGATTAGTTGTTGATTAAAAAAAGAATCATTTCTAAATTGAATAAGCAAATTATTTTGTAGGAAAAAATCTAATTCTGTTTCTGTAGCGCTTGTGTTTTGCTTTTTATTTGTATGATTTTTTATGACTGATCCCGCATAATCTTCTTCAATATATTTTTTTTCATTGATGTTTTTATTTGTACTAATCGGTGCATTTCCCCGAAAAAAAAAAAAAAGTAATTTTATGGGTATGACCCAGGGTTTTATTTTATATGAATTATAAAGTAACATAACTTCTGGGAAGAACCAAAGTTCAAAATCGGATATGGCCTTGCTTTGTATTTCTTCATTCATTCCCATCCAACCAAATTGTTTTTTATTGAAGGGGTTGATGTCTTCATGAATTGTGAGATAAAAAGGATATTTCTTATACATTTTATCAACTTTTTGATCGTGACTAGTCTGTTTATTACTGGTGCTATGGATCCAAGCCTCACTAGTGAGCTTCTTTCTAACACTAAAATGGATAATTTTCCAATCCGCATATTTTCTATCCGGATTTTTAGCCATAATAGCATCTTTTCCTAGATAATTCTTGAGAAGTATAATTGCCAACCCATCAAATAATTTTTGTTTATCTATGTTGTAATTATAAGAAATCTCTTCGGTATTGTTTACGTGTAATGATGATACATAACTGTAGGAGTTCCTCTTAGCTTCATAATTAATAGATTTAGACGAGAAGAGGTCATATTCAGAGTGTCTTTTAAAATTTTCTTTTTTATTTGGTAATAGAGAATAAGTTTCTTTTTCATATGAATACCATTTGTTTAAATCTTTTTGGGGGGCTTTATTAACTCTATTTTGCCATTTTTGGGCTACTAATTTAGACCATTGAATTTTAGATAAATTATATTGATAATGAACCCTTAACCAATTTTTCCATTGATTCAGTCTAGAATTACGAAGTTTTTTATTTTTTAATTCGGAACTAAATATTCCTTGTGTTCTAAAATATCCCGTTAGTTCGTTTTTCTTTAAAACGGGTGTTCCGTGATATTGAAGAACAGATCTTAAGTTAATAACGTGGGTTTTTGATAATTTGTAAAATACATATGCTTGTGACAAAGAAGGTAAGTTCTTTGAATATTTTTTAATATTACTAATATTAGAAAGTGACTTTATAAAGTGAATTTGTGTGTTTTTTTTTTTCTCAATTCTTGCGGGATTTGCTTTAATATAAATAGTGTAAATGTATTTTTGAACTTTTTTTGTTGTTGATTCAAGAAAAACTTGTGTGT